ATGGCAGTTCCAAAAAAACGTACTTCTATGTCAAAAAAACGTATTCGTAGAAATATTTGGAAGAAAAAAGGATATTTAGTTGCAGTAAAAACTTTTTCTTTAGCGAAATCGGTTTCCACCGGGCATTCAAAAAGTTTTTTTGTGCGACAAACAAATAATAAAGTCTTAGAATAATCTCAATTGATATAGCCTAAAGAACCTAAAATTTTGTAAGATGAATGTTAACTAATGTATTTTTCTGTATTGAATTTCTCAATATTACTTAGAACTCACTGCTGTGATATATAGAATAAGAATTTTTTGTATATTGGGTTCTAAGTATTATTTTTTTACCTATCGCAATTGTACTTTTCTATTGTGAAAAGTACAATTGTGATAGAGATTGAAACTCTTTTGTTATATGCCTATCCCAAAACTTAATTGGTTTTGTAAATGGTATTCTAAATTATAAATTATATGCGCAATAAAGAATATTAATACTTTAATTTTAATATACTAAGGTATCGAAATCATTAGAAAAATAACAAATTATTTGTATTTAATGATTAAATTGTGATAGATATGAAATCCTAGTTATTTTATTTTGTTCATTGAAAAAAATAAAAATCAATCTTTTTCATTTGAATCCATGAAATCGGATAAATGAAAAACAAATCATAAAAAAATAGAGAAAAAAAGACAATTCTTAGTTTTATACCTCAACCGAGAAAAAACTATGGAGTTCCAACTGTTTGGAGAAAACTTAGTTTCTAGTACATGAAAGTTGATTGTTAAAAAACCCACGACGATACTACCTAGGTAGGTATTTTATTGAAGATTCAAATATTTAAACCACAAACCAGTCTTTATTCATTGATTCTAATTAATGTTTCCTAAACTATATTGAATCCTTGAATCTCGACGATTCAACATGAATTGACTATTATTATTTCAAGTAAGCCGCCGTGGTGAAATCGGTAGACACGCTGCTCTTAGGAAGCAGTGCTAAAGCATCTCGGTTCGAGTCCGAGTGGCGGCATCTTCTAAAAGAGATACAATAGATCCTAAAATGTATTCAATTCGCGATTTCCAATTCTGTAATGGGACCCCTTTTATGATATTTGCGACTTTAGAACATATATTAACTCATATCTCTTTTTCGATCATTTCAATTGTGATTATGATTCATTTGATGACCTTATTAGTCCACAAAATTGTAGGATTACGTGATTCATCAGAAAAAGGGATGATAGCTACCTTTTTCTCTATAACAGGATTATTAGTTTCTCGTTGGATTTCTTCGGGACATTTTCCATTAAGTAATTTATACGAGTCATTAATCTTCCTTTCGTGTAGTTTCTTCATTATTCATATGATTCCCAAGATACGTAACCTTAAAAACGATTTAAGCACAATAATTGCACCAAGTACCATTTTTACTCAAGGCTTTGCCATGTCGGGTCTTTCAACTGAAATTCATCAATCCGCAATATTAGTACCTGCTCTACAATCTCAGTGGTTAATGATGCACGTAAGTATGATGTTATTGAGCTATGCAGCTCTTTTATGCGGATCATTATTATCAGTCGCTCTTCTAGTCATTACATTTCGAAAAAACATAAAAATTTTTTGTAAAAGCAATAATTTATTAATTAAGTCATTTTTCTTTGGTGAGATTGAATATTTGAATGAAAAAAGAAGTGTTTTTAAAAACACTTCTTTTCCTTCATTTCGAAATTATTACAAATATCAATTAACTGAGCGTTTGGATTATTGGAGTTATCGTGTCATTAGTCTAGGGTTTACCTTTTTAACCATAGGTATTCTTTGTGGAGCAGTATGGGCTAATGAGGCATGGGGATCCTATTGGAATTGGGACCCCAAGGAAACTTGGGCATTTATTACTTGGACCATATTCGCGATTTATTTACATACTAGAACAAATATAAATTGGAAAGGTACGAATTCGGCACTTGTAGCTTCTATAGGATTTATTATAATTTGGATATGCTATTTTGGGATCAATCTATTAGGAATAGGTCTACATAGTTATGGTTCATTCACATAAACATCTAATTGAATAAACTACATGAAGAATACATAAGATAAAAACATCATCCCATATATAACGAAAGTTTGTTTTTATGAGTTTTTGAGAACCATTTAAATTTGAATGATTCCTTGATTCAAACGGTTCTCAAAAACTCGAGATGTATCTAATTACAATTCTTATTCATTTTATTTCTTTTTTCATTATACAGTACAGCAAACGATTTTCAAAATATTAAATTCAAAGAATTATAAGACTTTCCTTCCGTTTCATTAATGAAACACTATCTATGATAATAATTGGATAAGATAGCGTGTACCTTGTCAACTGATAACGAGAGAACAAAATCGGGATAAATACCAATACTTATTACGGGTAGAAAGATACAGATTGAAAGAAATAGTTCTCGTAGTCCAGAATCCCAAAAATTAGAGTTTGGAATATTAAATAACTTGTATCCATAAAACATCTGACGTAACATAGATAATAAATAAATAGGAGTTAATATCATTCCAATTGCCATTACAAAAGTAATTAGCATTTTTGACATTAAAAGATATTTTGTACTAGTAATTAGTCCAAAAAATACTACAAATTCCGCAACAAAACCACTCATTCCTGGCAATGCAAGAGAAGCCATCGAGAAGCTACTGAACATGGTAAATGTTTTTGGCATTGGGATAGATATCCCTCCCATTTCTTCGAGATAAACAAGACGTGTTCTATCACAACTCGTTCCCGCCAAGAAAAAAAGTGCAGCACCAATAAATCCATGAGAGAGCATTTGTAAAATAGCTCCATTGAGTCCCATGTCGGTTATAGAACCAATTCCTATAATTGTGAAACCCATGTGAGATACAGAAGAATAGGCTATTCTCTTTTTTAAATTACGTTGACCAAGAGAAGTTGAAGCTGCATAGATTATTTGCATTGTTCCTATTATCACCAACCAAGGAGAAAATATAGAATGAGCGTGGGGTAGTAATTCCATATTGATCCGAATCAATCCATATGCGCCCATTTTTAATAGGATTCCAGCTAAAAGCATACATGTACTGTAATGTGCTTCTCCATGGGTATCAGGTAACCATGTATGTAGGGGTATAATCGGCAATTTGACAGCATAAGCAATAAGGAAGCCAAAATAGAATATTATTTCCAATGCCACAGGATATGATTGATTAATTAATCTTTCAAAATCTAATGTTGGTTCATTGGAACCATATAAACCCATACCTAGAACTCCTATTAAGAAAAAAATGGAACCCCCTGCAGTGTACAAAATAAACTTTGTAGCCGAGTAGAGACGTTTCTTTCCCCCCCACATGGATAAAAGTAAGTAAACAGGAATTAATTCTAACTCCCACATGATGAAAAAAAGTAAAAAGTCTCGAGAGGAAAATAATCCTATTTGACCGCTGTACATTGCTAGCATCAGGAAATAGAACAACCGCGAATTTCGAGTAATTGGCCAAGCTGCTAAAGTTGCTAAAGTAGTGATAAATCCTGTCAGTAAAATGGGTCCTATGGAAAGTCCATCGATTCCTAGTCTCCAGTGGAAATCAAAAACATCTATCCATTTAGAATCTTCCTTCAATTGCATTAATGGATCATCCAATTGGAAATGATAACAGAATGCATAAGTCGTTAGAAGGAGTTCTAATAAGCATATACATATAGTATACCACCTAAACATCTTATTCCCTCTATGAGGGAAAAAGAAAATTGAGGAACCCGCGAATATCGGTAAAACAACAAGTATTGTTAACCAAGGAAAATAACTCGTGATAAAGACAAGATACATTTTGACCAGAAAAGCCCGTCCTCAAAATAATATATTTTGTCGAGCACGGGCTTTTGTCGGTAAAGAGGAATCACAAATGATTCAAGTGGAGTTTTTTGTAACGTATCAATAAGATAGAGCCATGCTGCGAGTTGTTTCAGGCCCTAAATAAACACGGACACTCAAAAAATCTGTTGGGCAGGCAGATTCACATCTCTTACAACCTACACAGTCCTCGGTTCTTGGCGCGGAAGCTATTTGCTTGGCTTTACATCCGTCCCAAGGTATCATTTCCAATACATCTGTGGGGCAAGCTCGTACACATTGAGTACACCCTATACATGTATCATAAATTTTTACTGAATGTGACATTGGATCTATAAAGTACAGTTTTGAACATAAAAGATTTTCGATCTGGTCAAATCAAATTAGTAGTAAATGAATCATATATTATATATTGTAATATTGTAGACACCAGACGAAACAGTGGTTTATTAAAAATAATCAATATATTTCTTAAATCAATCTGTTTATGAGAAAAGGTCAAGACACTTTGATTTTCGTTTCAACAATTATGATGATACGAGTTGCACATGCGAATTAAAATTAATTGGCCAACAAATCGGTCATCATTATTTCAATATAAATATAAAAATGCAATTCAAAAAAATGGAATTGCATTCAAATTCAATAAAAAATAGTATTTAAATTCTATTAAATATTTTTATGTGTCTTTATTTAAATTATCTATGATGATTATCACTAATTATTCAACAAATTCGATTGATTAATACGAGTTGATTTTCTGTTACGATGGATCGACGAAACAATAGCAAGTCCAATAGCTGCTTCAGCAGCTGCAATGGCTATAACAAAGATTGAGAAAATGTCTCCTTTTAATTGGCGACTATCAAATATATCAGAAAATGTTACAAGATTGATATTAACCGAATTTAGTATAAGCTCAAGACACATAAGCGCTCTAACCATGTTTCGACTTGTGATCAATCCATAGATACCGATAGAAAATAAATAAACACTCAAAAAAAGGACATGCTCAAACATCATTGACTAACTCCTTATCAATCTCGATTCATTTCAATATGAACAACAATTCAACCGATTCAATTGATTAGAATAGAACAATTACACAACAAAAGAAGATATTGACGGTAGATAGATTTAACTAAAAATTTCTATTTATTTATTTATAATTTAGTTAGAATTCTAAGAATTGGGAATCATTATAAGTTAAGTATTTTTATTGCTTATTGTCGAGCCATAGTAATTGCACCTATCAAGGAAACTAAAAGAATTATTGAAATGAGTTCAAATGGAAGATAAAAATCTGTTGATAAATGAATCCCAATTTGTTGAACGTTATTTATTAGGTCCTGTTCCATAATCTGGTTTGACCTTGCAGTCCAAATAATTCCGTACCATGACGTATCTGGGATAGTAGTAATTAGTGAAAAAAAAATAGTTGTACAAACCATCAAAGTGACCCCATCTCCAATGGTCCAAAAATAGGAATTATTGGAATATTCTGAACCATTCATGAACATTACAGCAAATATGATCAAGATATTTATGGCTCCCACATAAATAAGGAGCTGTGCGGCAGCTACAAAATAGGAGTTCGATGAAATATAGAATAAGGATATACAAACAAGAACCAATCCCAATGAAAAGGCAGAATAAATTGGATTGGTAAATAATACTACCCCCAGACCCCCTAATACAAGAATTGACCCCAGAAATACAACAAGAATATCATGTATTGGTCCAGGTAAATCCATTATGTATAAAATACAAAAAAAATAACTTTAACTATTTCATGACCTTACTTTAACTTTACTAAATAAATGGTCCAGGAAAGGAAAAGGGGTTACCCTATTTTTGTTTTCTTGTATATAATATTGTATATGATACATTTATAATAGAATTGAATTTGAATATGGATTAATGTAGATATAGATAAAATTATCGGGCCAACCTTACTTTATTTATATTTATCCGAAAGAAAAAAAAAGAAAAAAGTAGTTGAAATTTGCTATTTCGAAATCATCACTAAAAATATATTTTTAGTTTAAATCAAAGAGTGATTCTCAACAATCATTAGTTTTTATTTGTAGTTACTGACTACCCAAAATAAAAAGCTTGGATCCTTTATATCAAAACAAAATCTTAGTAATCGGTAATTGTTCTTGAATCAAAGGGTTTATCTTTGTCTATTTTTATTTGAGTCGAATTCATAACTGTTTGAATTGTATAATCTCCAATTATTGAGATTGGTAATCGACCCAAAGCAATTTGATTATAATTCAATTCGTGACGATCATAAGTAGAAAGTTCATATTCTTCAGTCATTGATAAACAATTTGTTGGACAATACTCGACACAGTTACCACAAAATATACAAACCCCGAAATCTATACTATAATTAAGTAATTGTTTCTTTTTAATATCTCTTTCAAATCTCCAATCAACAACGGGTAGATCTATCGGGCATACACGAACACATACTTCACAAGCAATACATTTATCAAATTCAAAGTGGATTCTACCCCGGAAACGCTCTGATGTGATCGATTTTTCATAAGGATATTGAATAGTTACAGGTAAACGATTTGTGTGGGATAAGGTAATTATGAAACTTTGACCAATGTACCTTGCAGCTCGTATTGTTTGTTGACCATAATTCATGGACCCAATTACCATAGGGAACATATTGTAGATATACATGAAAAATTTGACGTTTCTTTCTCTTGTTTGATAGAGATTATGAATCTAAAATAGTGTTATCGTATTCTCTTATTTATAATGAAACAAGTTGGGAAGAAGTTGTTAATAACAGATTACCTAGAGAAATAGGTAAAAGAAATTTCCATCCAAGATTTAATAACTGGTCCATTCTCATTCTAGGTAAAGTCCATCTTGTTGTGATAGAAATGAAGAGAAACAAATAAGCTTTAGTTAATGTAATAAGGATACCCATTGTCATTCCAAAAATGCCGGCGATTTTTTTTATTCCGAAAAGCTCAGAAATGGATATATACGGAATAGGTAAATTCCACCCACCTAAGTAAAGAACTGTTACAAATAATGAAGAAACTAATAAATTTAGGTAAGAAGCAAGATAAAATAAACCGTATTTGATACCCGAATACTCGGTTTGATAACCTGCTACTAATTCCTCCTCCGCTTCTGGTAAATCAAAGGGCAATCTCTCACATTCGGCTAGAGAAGAAATTAGAAAAACAATAAATCCTATAGGCTGACGCCACAGATTCCACCCCCAAAAACCATATTTTGACTGTGCTTCAACTATATCAACTGTACTTGAACTGTTAGATAATCATAGTCGATAATAACATCACTGTTCCCATCGCTATTTCAAAACCGTACGTGAGACCTCGGCTTCATACGGCTCCTCGATGGCCACAAAAAAAATGTAAGGATGGGTTCGGTATTATCACCATCTTTGGATGGATAGAATAAAGATACATCGGAAAGTCCCAAATTAGACCAATGGAATTCTGTCTGCTAGAATAAGAAAAAAAGTGCTTCCGAATTGATCTCATCCTTTACAATAAAAATTTATCTTTGTTCGGTAATAACTTAATATTTCAATAAAATACTCCTTATATCAATCAATACAAAATAAAAAGAATTAGTCATTAGTTCATGAATCGTGATAAGAATTCGATATGTATGAATATGGATAGAGAAAAGAATAAATAAGGATCCCCTTTTTTTATTATTCATTCAATTACTGCATTCCATTTCTTTTTTCCTGTTCTTCTGTCTCAGAGGAGGATACTCAAAAATAAAATAAAGAATTAATTCGTTCTTGATAGTCATTTCTTTAACCAGTGAATAGGAGCATACTCTAGATCGGAATCGTAGGGAAGTACTACTTGATCATTTCTACCAATTTCAAGTCCTTATTATGATTCGTTTTATGAAGAAATACCTCTTTTTTGATACCTTACATTATCTCCATTACTAATCCTTTGTGTACCTTGGTGTTCCTAACCGTCCGCTGGCTTTTGATTGATCCCCGGTATAGTAATACATATGAGACAGTAGTAGAAACTCCATACAGTTGATCTTTTGTTTGCGCCCGCTTCAAGATATGATGACTAATCAAAAAATCTTAATCTTGGGGTAAGCAGTTTACACTGCTTATTTTTACCTCAACTTTATTCTTGTACATAGGGAATGAGATTGTTTCTTCTTACTACAAATTTGGAAGCTGTTTAGTTTCACTCATATAACTATCTGGTTTAACTCATCAACCCGAATGCTGAATAAAAAAAATGAAAACATCTATTCAATACATTGAACCTCTTTCTTTTTTCTTTTATTTCTAGAAGAGAGGTTCAAAGTTCATATTCCAACGAATCACACGTAGAGATATTGATAACACACATAGAGTTAATGGTATTTCATAACTAATAGATTGAGCAGCAGCTCGTAGACCACCTAAAAAGGAATATTTATTATTCGATCCATATCCTGACATAAGAAGCCCAATAGGAGCAATACTAGAAATGGCGATCCATAAAAAAACACCTATACTGAGATCGGCTAAAACAAGACGATACCCAAAAGGAATTACTAAATAACTTAGTAGAATTGATATAACCGCTATAGACGGTCCCACACTAAACAAACGAATATCTCCTCGAGATGGGAGGAGGTCCTCTTTAAAAAGTAGCTTAGTCCCATCCGCTATAGCTTGAAGAATTCCCAACGGGCCAGCATATTCAGGCCCAATACGTTGTTGTATCGCTGCAGATATTTCTCTTTCTAACCACACAATTACTAGTACCCCCATTGTTATTCCCAATATAAGGGTCAAAATGGGTACAATCCATATTAGTCCATACACTTCTTTTAAAAATTCCGATGTAGAAAAAGAATTGATAGTTTGTACTTCTGTCGTATCAATTATCATTTCAACGATCAACTTCTCCCATAATGATATCTATACTACCCAATATCGTCATGATATCAGCCAATTTCATTCTTTTAACTAGCTGAGGAAGAATTTGCAAATTGATAAAACCGGGTGGACGAATTTTCCATCTCCAGGGGAAAACACTATTATCTCCTATCAAATAAATTCCCAATTCTCCTTTTGGGGCTTCCACTCTCACATAAAGTTCTTGTTTCGATAATTCTAAATTGGGTGAAGGTTTTTTACTAATAAATTTATATTCAAAATCATTCCATTCGGAATTCTTTGCTCTATCAAAGCGTCGTACTTCTAAATTTTCATAAGGTCCTCCAGGAATTCCTTCTAGAGCCTGTTGAATAATTTTTATGGATTCCTTCATTTCACCGATTCGTACTAAATAACGCGCTAATGAATCTCCTTCTTTTTGCCATTGGATTTCCCAATCGAATTCATTGTAACACTCATAATGATCAACTTTACGAAGATCCCATTGGATTCCAGAAGCTCGTAACATCGGTCCTGATAAACCCCAATTTACAGCTTCTTCTCCACCAATAATGCCCACTCCTTCAACTCGTTCCAAAAAAATGGGATTCCACGTAATAAGTTTTTGATATTCAGCAACTCCTGTTAAAGAATAATCGCAGAAATCCAAACATTTATCTATCCATCCATAAGGTAGATCAGCAGCTACTCCTCCAATACGGAAATAATTATGCATCATTCGCATACCTGTGGCGGCTTCGAATAGATCATATATCAATTCCCTTTCTCTGAAAATATAGAAAAAGGGAGTCTGTGCACCGATATCCGCCATAAAAGGTCCAAGCCATAACAAATGAGAAGCTATACGGCTCAATTCCAGCATAATTACTCTGATATAGCTAGCTCTTTGAGGTACTTGAACATTTTCCAATTGTTCTGGCGCATTTACGGTTATTGCCTCTGTGAACATAGTAGCTAAATAATCCCATCGTGTTACATAAGGTAGATATTGTATAATTGTTCGATTTTCCGCTATCTTTTCCATTCCTCTGTGTAAATAGCCCAATATGGGCTCACAGTCAATAACATCTTCACCATCGAGAGTAACGATTAGTCGGAGAACACCATGCATTGATGGGTGGTGAGGACCCATATTGACTATCATGAGATCTTTTCTTGTAACCGGTACTGTCATATCTTTTCTTCCTTAATTCATTATTCCATGAATTCCTCAAAGCGAGACTCATCAAAACGAAAAATTGAATACTACTAAAAAAAATTCAAACGATTAAATTAACGAGTTTTTGGCTCTCGAATATCCAACTGACCAATTAATTTCTTATAACGTACTCTATTTTTCTTTGACAAATAAGCCAGCAACCGTTGACGTTTTCCTAGAATTTTTCGTAGACCTCTTTGTGATAAAAAATCTTTTTTGTGCAATTCCAAATGTGAAGTAAGTCTCCGTATCTTATTGGTGAAACTGAATACTTGAAATTCAACAGAACCTTTGTTTTCTTCTTTTTCTTCTTGTGGAATAATGGAAATAAATGAATTTTTGACCATAAAAAATTTTTCTATCCTTTTTCTTTCTTTTTCATGGATTTTTCCGATCAGGAAAAATAAAAAAAAAAGAATTATGTCGGTTATTTTAATCTAGTACACACATCTAGTACACACAAAAATTTGGATTTATTCATATACTACTTCTTTATTCTATCCAAATCAAATTGAAAATTTGATTTGGATAGAAAGGGATAATATGTTTCCACATTAACGAAAGAAAAGAATTTATTTCTATCTAAAAGGATTCCCCTAATTTATTTATTCCTATATCCAATTGAATGGATACACCATTCAATCTGTATCATTTACCAAAATATAACATAGCATATGCATACATCTTTCGGCTTTCATATACCGAAAATGTCACGGAATATAGATATATATATGATATAGGAAATATACTATTAAATTAAATAATTCTAAATCGTGGATACATATGTATCCTTGACATACTGAAACGACTGCCATTATTGGTATCAAACCAATAGCGATTCATACAAGCTAAATCTTCTAATCGGTAATTGGGCCAAAGAACAAATTTGCATTTAATGAATTTATTTGTATCCGTATTAAGATGCTTGTCCTCATCCAAAAATTTTCCAGAGTTTCTTATGTTATTTTCATTGCAAAATAATGGATTTCTATTTCTATCCGTAACATTCCAATTATGGGAATTGAAACAAATTAACATTCTCAATTCTCTGCGACGTCTAGGAGATAGAATATTTTCGGGAACAAGGAAATCATAATAATTTGTGTCCCCATTCACAAGCATATTCCCATATCGTACAATGGGTTTATCCAAATTCCTCTTATCAATATATCTTTTTTTTATGTATTTTCTATTAGTTTGGTGTTTATTGTTCTCGACCAATGAAATACTTATAGTTTGATATATAATCAATTTTCCATCCCTTTTTATAGATAGACGAATTGGTTCGATAATTAATATTCCCTTTTTTATCAATTCTGTAAGAGCTAGATCTTTCTGAATTAGCATTACATCCAGATGCATCTCTCCTCTTTGAATCGAGGATATAGCAATTTCTTTTGGATTTATCAGTCTAAGTAAGAGACAATATACCTTGATATTATTGATCATTCTTTGGTTCAAGGAGTCATCCCATCTTAATTGAAAAAGGAAATATTTTTTCAGGAAGAAATCCAGTTCTGCTTCCTTGTTTTTCTTGGATTGTTTTTTCTTCTTACCTTTTTTAATGGTAATGTCTGATCTCGCATAATTCTCTTCAATATCTTTTTTTTTGTTTTCCTTTCGTAGATCTGATACAAGATTTACTTGGTCCTGTTGCTCATTTTTTTGTTGGTTGGAATTTTCTAATTTAAGATATTTTTTTTGATGAGATATCATCTGAAGATTATTTTTTCCATTTATATTGATGTTTTTATTTTGACTTTTATTTTTATAAAAATAAAAGTCAAAAAGAAGTAATTTGATTGGTATAATCCATGGTTTAATCTTATATGCATCAAAAAGTAAGACAAATTCTGGGAAGAACCAAGATTCTAGATTTGATATGGTATGATAAACTCTTTCTTGATTCATTCCCATCCAATTAAAAAAAATACTTTTTTGATTGGATGGGTTGATTTCTTGATGAATCGTAAGAGAAAAAATCTCTTTTTTTTTTAATTTGTTGTTGATTTTTTTTTCTGTCTTAGTATTTTTATCAATTTTGGTACCGATATGTGTATTGGTCCAGGTCTCAATATCGATATTTTTTCTAAGACAAAAGTGGAGAATTTTACAATCAAAATATTTTCTATCTAGATTTTTATGCGTATCAATAATATATCCTTCTTCTAGATAATCACTAATAGCTGTACTTACCAATACATAAAATGATTCGGATTTTGGTTTATTGAAATTATATGGAATTTTGTGAACCCCATTTACTTGTAATCTTGACCCATAAATATAAAAATCCTCCTTATCCCCATAGTTCATATATTTATGTGATAAAAGATCATATCTGTAGTGTTTTTTCCATTTTTCTTTTTGATTTGTCAATGAATCCGCTGCATAGTAATTTTGTTTCACGTAATGAATTAATTGGTCTTTTTCTTTTTTATATGAATCCGCTTTAATTGAGTCCTTATTTTGAATCCTATAACGTTGATTGATTCTATTTCGCCATTTTTGTGGTACTAACCGCGACCATTTGGTTTGAGATAAATTGTATTGATAATGTCCCTTTAACCAGTTTTTCCATTCAATCATTCCAGACTTATGAATTTTCTTATGTCTTGAATTGTAATCAAATATTCCTCGTGTCATACAATAATCCTTGATTTTATCCTTAATAAAAGGATAAGTCCCCTGATATTGAAGTAGAGATTTCAATTGATACTTGTTAAGTAATTGGGTTTGTGATAATTTGTAAAATACATATGCTTGGGACAAGGAGGATAAGTCATAGTACATTTTTGTACTATTACTAATATTAGTATTCGAAAAGGACTTTTTTATAGTGGAAAAAAAGTTCATTGTATTTTGATCTCTTTCATCAATTCCTTCCTGATTTGTTTGATCGTTGTAAACGGATTTATTGATTATTTTTTTTGTTGATTCAAAGAAAAGTTGGAAATAGATCCTGTGAATGGTAATCATACATAGCAAGATATCTATATATATATTTTCAATCAGAGATTTCATAAAATAATGTGATTTACGTATTAATCGTATATTTATTCTTTGGAATATCTGCCAAATATGTTTCTGTGATTTCGATCTTTTATCATCACAAGTTATAATTATTTTTTTCTTGTCTTTTGTGATTCGTTCTATTTGATTCCTGATTGTGATTGTTCTATCAGAAAGATCTTTCATCTTTTTTTCTATGAGTGAATAATTTGTCCAATTCATGGATTGGATTTGAATGGTTGATTTGTGAATAATCTTATTATTTATTTCGGAATCTTTTCCATTTTCAGCCGTTTCATATACTTTCACCTTGCTCAATTCAAATAATAATATTGGGTTTACTTTTTGAATTTCCTTCATTATTCGTTTTAGAACTAGAAGTATTTTAATGATCCATCTTGTTTTTTCTTTTGAAACTTTTAGAAGTAGAAATAAATCCTTTTTAACTTTTCTAACCTTTTTTTGGAGTTCTTTATAAATGGGTTCAAAAAAGGAAGGTCGTTTTCGGGGATTCCCAAAAGGGAATTCCGCTTCCATTCCCCAAACCGTTAAAAAACAAAAATTGTCTTTTTTTCCTTTTTTTTTTATTTGATCCCTAGGATGAGATCGTATTTTAGATCTTCGCCAAGGTTTCAAACAGAAAGGAAATAGAATCTTTATCTGAATACCGTCTGTTAACCAATCTTTGGGAAATTCTGTTTCTGATAATTGAACACCATTATAAGTGCATTTAACATGCATTTCTCTATTCCACTCCTTCAAATCCTCATACCATTCGGGGAATTGGAATAATAACATACGGCCAATATTTTTAGCAATTATCAATGAAGGCAATACAATGTATTTTCTAAGAAAAGATTGGGTTACTAACATCAAACCTCTTATTGCTTGAGCAAATATAATGCTATCCCAAGTTTCTGATATTACTGTACGTTCATTTTCCTCTTTTTTTTCTTCATTTTTTTTCTCTTTTTCCCTTGTCTCTTCCTCCTCAAAATCAAAATGTGAAATTTTCAATTCTGGTTCTCTCCCCACCGAATTCCTAAAAATGAGATTCATCATTTCAGAGATATAAAAAGAAGAAAAAAAAAATGTTTTGTCTATTCGATCCAAAAAAAGCGGAGAATGCACATTTGCTTGAAACATTTCCCAAATAACCGTTTTACGTCTTTGAGCACGCATGGATCCTTTGATTATATCCCGACGAAAATCCGATTGTTGCGAGTAACGTATCAAAGCCACCTCTTCTGCTTGATCACTATTATTAGTATTATTTGTAGTTGTAATAGGGTTGGTATTCTGATTGTTATCAGTATAAATTACTACGCGTTTGGCTTTTCTTGAACGAATTTCATGATCTTCCTTAGATTCTTCCTCATTTTCTTCCTCCTGTTCTTCCAAATCATCAGTTAATTTGTATGACCACCGAGGAACCCTTTTACGGATTTCTTCTATTCCAATAGATTTATTTCTAATTATTGTTTGATCATTTGGATCAGTTGTAATTACATCGAATACCCATTTTAAAGCTTTTGTTTGATTTTCTAAATCAATTCTTGTTTGCTCTCTCAATAAAGAATATTTTTTAAAATGCAAAATGGGTGCAGGCTCAAAAGGAAATTCTTTGATTGAGGTTAAGGAATTACCAATATAATTCAGTAATGATTCCCTATCAGGCGGATTCTTTTGATGTTCAAATTTTCTGGAATAATTAGAATTATTAGGAAGTAGCCCATAAATCTTATTTATCCAATTGATTTCTATGGAATCCTCCGTATCTGTAGAAGTGATTAAATCATTCATGATCATATGTGAATAGAATTTTTTTATTGTTCCACGATATGGTCCCCTCAAAAAGGGGTCATACGTTTTGGGCAAGTATTTTTGTTCGTTTTCATCATTGCATAATCTGGTCCTTTTTTCGAGCATATCTAGAGCAAGAAATCCCTTTTCTTTTTCTAGAGCTTTTGTTCGACTTATTAATTCATTGTTCAAGTTGTACTTTTTTT